TTAAGTCTAATAGATTTTTTAAGCTTGGAAGGCTTATAGTTTACATAACTTAAGGCTTAAAGTCTGAAGGGCTCTTATAAGGCTTTGAAGGCCTTTAGTTTATATAACTTAAGACTCAATAAGATAATTATACAAGTTGCAGGTAGGAGCAACCCTATTAAGTTAATAACTAGTAAGTTAGAGTTAGTTTCTTTAGGCTTATTTAGTACGTTTGTAGTTGAGGAGGCTAGAATTAAACTAGTTAGTAGAACTCGAGCATAAAAAAAAAGGGATAAGTAGGCCCTGGCCAATAAAGGGGCTAAGAGAAAGCTCTCTGGAGTTGCTGCTAGGTGTTGTACTACTAGCAGCTTAGGTAGAAACCCTGTAAAGGGGGGTAACCCCCCTAGCGAGAGGATAGAAACTGCGATAACAAGCGATAAGTATGATTTGTTTATACTGGAGACCTGGTTTAACGCTCTTATTTGTGTGTGGTTTAATAAAAATGTTACTGACCTTAAAACAAATGCGTAGGCGACAAAGTATCTTGACCACAGCCAGGACCCTCTAGTTAGGGCAGAGAGTATTCAGGCTAAGTGAGCAATAGAGGAGTAACCAATAATTTTGCGTAGGGAAGTTTGGGTCAGGCCTCCTACAGCCCCCACTAAACAAGAGATAAAGATATACAGTATAATAAATATATAAATAAAGTTTGTTTTTAATAAAAAGAAGACTAAAATCAAAGGGTTGATTTTTTGTAAGGTTATGAGGGTAGTAAATAGAGGTCAAGACAGGCCATCTACTATAGAGGGTATTCACTGATGAGACGGCGCAGCTCCTCTCTTTAAAAGAAGTATTGCTAGAATTAAAAGAGACAAGTCATGACGGTCTGCCAAGGCCGAGGCTAAAATGATAAAAATTGAGGCTAAGCTCTGAATTAGAAAGTATTTTAGGGCGGATTCTACAGAGTATTTATTTTTTTTGGCTAGGATTAAAGGAATAAAGGCTAGCAGGTTAACCTCTAAGCCTACTCAGGCAATAAATCATGAGTTTGTTGAAGTTGTCAGAATTATAGAGGTAATTAGAGTGGCGTAGAATAATGTAGCTGAAGGGTGGAGTAGCAATTAAAAGAGGAAGACCATTAAAGGGGTATGAACCCTTCAGCTTTGTTAGCTTACCTTTTATAAGTAAGGGTTATAAACATGTTTACCGCATCAGGGCACTCCCTTAAATAAGGTACCCTACTTTTTTTGATCTTCTGCAAAGAAGCTGTAAGTAAATTATAAGTAGTTAGTGTCTAGTTAGGGGGCTTGGAGGGTTTGACCATTAAGTTGCAAACTTGATATAGCGCTAGCCCAAGCTATTTACTGTAGTGTAAAGAGCACGTAAATTTTTGGTGTTTAAAGTGTAAAAGTAGACTTATGTAGTTGTAGGCAGGGCAGCAAGGTGTTAACTTAGGCAGGCTAGGGCCGTGATTTTATTTATTTTAGTTTGTATTTAATTTTGGTTTTACTAGTTTGTACTGGGAGTGGTAGTTGTTTGTAGAGGGTCAGGTAGTACTTAGTTTAAGGAGTATTTAGTGGGGTGTAGCTGGGCTAGGGCTAAGAGAAAGAATTGAATAAATTGTTTGTTATTAGGGTTTGGGCCTATTTAAGTTTAGGGGCGGGGAGTAGTAACTGGAATTTGGCCTATAGAGGGGCTGTTAGACTAATCTGGTTCAGGGAGGTTAGTGTTTGGCGCTAGAGGTATAGTAGTTGGTATAATAAAAGTGTATTAAGATTTGGGAGGGGGTAGCTGGACAGGTAGTAGCGATGCCATAGGTAAAAGAACACTAAGAGTAGGCTTAATTTGAGTAACATTTTTAGGACCGTAATTACTAGGAGATTTAAGGTAGTGAGCCTAGAGGGTTAATTACGCCTTATTGAGCTATGGCTTTACAATGGTAGTGAAAAAAAAAAAAAAGAAAAGCTGATTTTGTTATTTAAGATATAGCGTAGGTAGGTTTCAGGGTAGTAATTCAATAAGCAAGGTAGCTAGGGACTACGTCTGTAAATCTTGTTTAATTTATAGACGTAGTCCCCCTAGCTACGCCTTAAAATTTTGGTTAATTTATACAGACTTAGTAGTTTGGTACATGGTTTAAAAGGTGCTAGTAAAGTTAAGTGGGCTTGTGTTTAGCAGGGAAGGAGGTTTATAAGAAAAAGTGGGCTTGGTTGTTGGGGGCTAAGGGGAGCAGGTTAAGACCTAAATAGGAGTTATTTTGGTTTGGCTTAGCTAAAATAGGGTAGGTTCAGTATAAAATAGACAGAGTAGGTGTAGGACGCGAGGGGTTAAATAGCTCTATGGGTCGATGGTAGTCAGGAGGAGCTAGACTGTAAGGCTGAATTTTGGTATTTAGCAGAAAGGTTAGAGGTAAAAGAGCACTAGTAGTAATTTTAATTTGACAATTTAATGTTATATTTTAACTAACTCTTTTTAGAGGCAAGGTTATTAGGGCATTAAAGTTAGATGGGTTGGGAAAGTTAGTGCAATGTAATAGTAAAAATTTAGAATAGGCTGTAAGGGAACAGGAAAGATTTATCTGCTTAGAGGGTGGAGAGTAGCGTTAGTTTAATTTTTGTGTTAAGGTTAAAATCTGAGAATACTTTCTATTAAGGCAACGTAGCTCAGGTACAAACTAAGTATAGCTCTGCGGTAGAGTTGAGATTTGTCTTAATTTATAGGTAATTTTTGGGCTTTAATATTTTGGTTTTTAGTACGTACTAGTCAAAGTTGGGTGTCTTGCTTGATTTAGACACGCGCGGGTTATAATTAAGTCGAGTTGATTTAAATAAAATCTATAAGATCTAGTTTTTATAAAGTACTATAGATATAGGTTTAAGTCTATGTGTACACTGTACGCCCACAAGGCGTATAGTGTACACATGTGTTAAAATATCAATTTACTTTAATACAAGTATTTTACATAAATTTTTACGTTTACGTGTATACTAGTACTTGTTTAAGTACTACTATAACTACCAAGGTATATAAATATTATTTTAAATACTTTTACTTCTTAAAAATTTACTTAGTCGTACTAAAATTCGTACTTGTCGGTATTAAAATAAATAAACTTTAAAGTCTCTCTTGAAAAAAGTTTAATAACTAAATTTTATACTCCGCATATGTCTGAAAAAGTCCAAAGAGATTACTGAACTTATAATTGAGCTTTAAATAATAACATAAATACTACTTATTATAAAAAATAAATAGCCTAAGGTATAAAACTTCTGCCTTGCTATAAGGGCAGAAGAAGTTTTTTAGGCTTTGATTTTTGAAAGTTTAATTGTTAACTTATAAAGTTAAAATTTTTTATAAACCCTTTTCAAAAAAATAGTCAGATAAAATTTATACTAGTAAACTATAACTAAGAGAGTCAAGTATTTGACCCGAGTAGTTATACATGACGTTATTTCTATAAAATTTTTGTGTAAAATGAAATTTTATTAAGTATACTTGATTAATAAGATAAAGATATAATTTATCTAAATAATTTAGGTTAATTATATCTTTATTACTTAAAGCTTAATCTTGTAAATAAAGATTAAAAATTAACAAATATTTAATTATCAATAATAAGCTATAGGTACCCTGTAGCAGGGTACCTATAGCTTACTACACTTTAATTTTTATACCGCTACTGCTAATTTATAAATTAGTACTAAGGGCTAGCCCTTAGTACTAATAAAAAAAAAAAGAAAGGCAGACCAGATTAAGGGCACTTTTCAGTTAAGGACCCGAAAATGACGCTTATGGTAGGTTTAAGAGTGTTGTTAAAGTCCGCTGTGGTCTAAGTGCTAGCTAGGCGGTTAGCGGGCTTAACTGAGTAAGTTTAAAGTAGGCCGGTATAGTGTAATAAACACAATAAGTTGTAAACTTAGATATGCTAGAGCTTCGGCCTTCATTCAGGGAGCTAGATATTAAGGTAGTGTTTTAGTTTGTTAGGTACCTAACTAGAGGGCTGCTGATTTTACTGCACAGATGGGTTTATATTTTATTGGTTAGGCTAGTCTGTAATTTTTTCTTTAGTGCTTTGTTAGTTGTGTTAGCTATTTTTAAGCTAGTGTTAAAAAAAATAAAATAAAAGATGTATTTAGCGTGGGTTTGTGGTTTTTATTAGCAGGTCAAGCATGCAGGCAAGGGCAGGGTGTAGTTTGGTAAATTAGTAAGTCTGCTATTGTAAGAGGTAAAATTGGTGCCAGCATCTGCGGTTATACTTGGTCTTTAAAACTAATTTAGATAGGCTATTTTTTCAAGCTATAGATTGGTTTTGGTGAAATAGGATTAGGTTAGCTTTTGGTGAGAAGGTCAGGTCGGGTAGAACCAGGATTAGATACCCTGCTATTATTTATTAGATCTAATGACTATAGATATAAGTTACATGGTTTGGCGGCTTAATCTGTTTAGAGGAGTTTGCTTTTAATCGATAAGGCTCGGTAGCTCTTGTCCATGTAATTTATGTACACCGTCATTTAGTTAATTTTAATAGAAAAATTAAGGTGCTTAGTTAAGTAGATTAGATCAAGGTGCAGAGCAGGTGGAAAGTAGTTAACTACAATATAGAATAATAGTATAGGCATGAGAAGGCAGACTTTAATAAGTGGATTTAAAAGTAATTAGTTATGTTTGATTCTGTCTATTAAGTGTACAAATTGCCCGTCAGTCTCTTAGAGATAAGTCGAAACAAAGTAGAAGCACCGGAAGGTACTTCTAAAGACGATTATAATTTTTATTTACAATAAGAAAAGCCCTAGGGCGTTTTTATACTGGTAAGTATAGAGAGGGGTCAAGAAGATTTGGTTGTTGTACCTTTTGTATCAGGGGAGTTTAAATCGAGATTTAGCAGTTAATCGAGTAGTATAGAACTTTTTATTAGGGTAGTAGTTAAATTTATTACTGTAATTTTTTATGAGGTGACAAATGTACGGTATATTTGGTCTCTATTTTCTTTTTTTTTTTTGAGGTTAAGCTTTTTTTTTTCTAGCCACAGGAGATTGCAGTGAGGGAAACAAGGCTTTAGAGTAGCTATGTTGTTAAATTGTTTTAAATAACTTTTTAAATTCTTGAAAGAGATAGAGTTTGAGGATAACTTAAAGAGTAGTACCTTAGGTTAATAATGAATTTATTGAATATAAAGTGAAAATGTAAAGTCACTCAAGTGAAACTAGAAGGTTTAACAAAAACATTTTTATTTGGTTAAAAGAAGTAGGACCTGCCCGGTGAGGATTAAACGGCTGCGGTATTTTGACTGTGCTAAGGTAGCATAATCATTTGCTTCTTAATTGGTAGCTGGAATGAACGGTTTAACTGGTTTAGTAAGTGTGTAGATTTAAATAGAAAATTAAAGTCAAGGTAAGAATTCTTTGATAATTTAGGGGACGATAAGACCCTACAAGCTTAATAGATATAAGGATAATTTTGGGGTTTAAGTTAGTTTGTTTTACTGGGGCGGTGCTGGTATTTTAACTATTAGTTATTTTAGGATCCTTAAAATATAGATAAATTGGAGAAGTTACTTTAGGGATAACAGTGCAATATTTTTGGAGAGATCTTATCGATAGATATGTTTGCAACCTCGATGTTGAATTAAAATTTCTACGTGAAGCAGAAGGTACAGTAGAGGGTTTGTTCAACCTTTAAATTTTTACATGATTTGAGTTCAAATCGGTTTAAGCCAGATTGGATTTTATCTCTAAGTAATTTTAGGGCCTTTCTAGTACGAAAGGGTTGATTGGATTTTGCAGGCACCATTTTGGCGGAGAAGCGCATGAAGTTTAGGGCTTTAAAACGGGATACCAAGTGGTGTTGGAGATAGTTGTGACGCTAGTGAGGTATTTAGTTTTACTAGTTATGGTTTTGATTAGAGTAGCTTTTGTTACTTTAGTGGAACAAAAGATCTTAGGAGGTGTACAGATTCGAGTCGGCCCCAATTATACTGGTTTGTGGGGGCTGCTGCAGCCTTTTGCTGATGCAGTTAAATTGTTAAGAAAAGAAAGGATAGGGCCTCGGTTTGTCAGGTTAAAAGTCTACTATGTCTCCCCTATCGTTAGATTAAGATTAGGTCTGTTGCTATGAGTAGGATATACATTTGAGAAGGGGGGAGTTGATTTACAGTACACTGTGTTGTTTTTTATGTGCTTAAGAGGCTTAATGGTTTATCCTATTTTAACTAGAGGGTGGGCGTCTAACTGTAAGTATTCGATACTAGGGAGATTACGAGCTGTGGCTCAAATAGTCTCTTACGAGGTAAGTATAGCGATAGTACTGTTAAGATTAGTTTGGCTAAGCTGGTCTTTTAGGTTTTACCAGCTAGTAGAAAGGCAATACTTACTGTGAAATATCTTTCTGTACATTCCACTGGGCTATATTTGGTTTGTCTCTAGGCTTGCTGAGACAAACCGAACTCCTTATGACTTTGCAGAGGGGGAGTCTGAGCTAGTCTCAGGGTTCAATACTGAATATGGGTCTAGGGGGTTTACATTGATTTTTATAAGAGAATATAGAAGGATACTATTTATAGGGTTTTTGTTCAGGGTATTATTTTTAAGTAGGGCTATTAGGGCAATAGTCTTATTTAAGAGAATAATGGTAGTATTTTGTTTTGTGTGGGTGCGAGGCACTCTGCCTCGTTATCGGTATGATAAGCTAATAGGGTTAGCCTGAAAAAGCTTTTTACCTGTGACGCTGTTAATATTTGGATATCATTTAAGAATAAGGGAGAGGAGCGTGTTTTACTAGGGTAAAAAGGAGAAAATTTTAAGGGGGTGGGTTAAAATAGAAGAAGGGCGCAAGACAAAGGACCTTGGGTGGGTGAGGTTGCAATAAAGTTTAGTTAGGCTAGTTAATAGAGAAGTTACAAAAAGTACACGTGGGTAGTACTTTTTTAAGTTGTTAGACTATAGTAACAGTAGTAAGGTTAGGTAATAAAGGGGTCTAATCTTGTTTGTAAATTTAGAGAAAGGGATTTAAATGAGGACGGCCTGTAAAAGTCAGAGCAACAAGAAGTTCTTGTCGCTCTGACTTTTACAGATTTAGTAGTTAGTTTATTGACTAGTTAGAGAGCAGCTGAATGAAGGCTGAAGGGGAGTTACCATCTCTAGCCTAGCTATTAGCTAGGCTAGAGATGGTAAGGGGTCCAAGGTGTAAAAGTCTAACCATAAAAATTAGGCAGGGCCTAAGATTGTGGAAGTTTGACTGGGTTAAATCATTGAGCTGGTGGCTCCTATAATGTTTTCAAAACAAATGTGGTTAACTTAATGACTAAGAACTAAAATTATCCCATAGTTTTGCCAGCAGAGGCGCGGTGACGAAGTAAGTGAAGTACATTACAGTTAGAATTTGGCCCGTGAAGATATAAGGTTGTTCTACTGGTCGGGCTCCAATTCAGGTCAAGAGGACAACTGTAACGATAAAGCCCCAAAATAGGAGGGTGTTAAGAGGGTAGAAGTATGTTCTTTTTATTTTAGCTAGAGAGGTAAAAGGTAAGGTATAAAGGATTAACACAGATAAAAGTAAGGCAATCACTCCGCCTAGCTTGTTAGGAATAGAGCGCAGAATGGCGTAGGCGAATAGGAAGTACCATTCTGGTTGGATGTGGTTAGGTGTTACTGAAGGGTCAGCAGGAGTAAAGTTTTCGTGGTCTGAGAGTAGTAGGGGTCAGTAAAAGTTAATAAATAGGAAAATTAGAGTTGTTAGTGCTACTCCAAACAAGTCTTTAAAGGATAAAAATGAGTTAAAGCTAACTTTACTAGTTGTTGAAGAGATCCCGAGAGGGTTGTTAGATCCTGTTTGGTGAAGAAAGGTGATATGTACTATAACTAGGGCTAGAATAAGGAAAGGTAAAAAAAAATGAAAGGTAAAAAATCGTATAATAGTAGGGGTGTCTACTGACCCCCCCCCTCAGATAAACTGAACAATGGTAGGGCCTAGGTAGGGTACTTCCGAGAACAAGTTTGTAATTACAGAGGCCCCTCAAAAGGATATCTGGTTTGCTGGTAGAACATACCCTATAAAAGCAGTAGCTATAATTATAAGAAGTATGGTTGTGCCGGCGGACCAAACGTGAGTGAGCGTATAGGATCTATAGTACAACCCACGTCCGACGTGGAGGTATAAACAGGCAAAAAATAAAGAGCCCCCGTTGGCATGGACTCTACGGATTAGTCAACCTTTATCGGTTGTTTCTATAACTTGGGTGACTAAGGCAAAGGAGGAGTCTAAGTTTGCTGAGTAGGCTGAGGCTAAAAATAGGCCTGAGACAATTTGAATAGTTAGACATAGGGACAGAAGAGAGCCAAAATTTCATAAAGTGGAGATATTTGTAGGGGCGGGCAGGGTAATAAAAGTTTTTGTAAAAATTTTTATTAAACTGTTAGCGTTAGTAATAGACTTTGTCATTATGGCTTTAGGGCGCGTAGGGCCCCTTTAGAGGATAAAGTAATTTTAGCCACAATAACTAAAGTGACTAAAAGGTATGTAATTAGGAATAAGGTGAAGGATCTAATATAGGGGGCGTAGAGCTTGTACGCGATGGTAGGCCCTAAATCTGTGTCAGACATAGTTGATTGGGTTTTAGTAAGATTCTTTGAGTAGGCTAAGGTTAAGTAAGCCCCTAGTACTAAGGTTGGCGCAAAATAGAGGATAGAGACAAATAGAGAATAAGGTAGAGTAAGGAAGTCGTTAGAGGCTAGGGAAGAAACATAAACAAAAATAACTATTATTGCGCTAACAAGAATTATAAAGAGAATAAAAGAGAGTCAAGAAGATAGTAGAAAGACGTAAAGAGACACCGCTACTGTAAGTGTTTGTGAAACGATTAAAAGTGCTATTATTAAAGGGGTTTTGGAGAATATGAAAAGGACAGATACTGTGGTAGACAGGGTAAATAAAGCCATTAGCACCAAAAATTAGTTTATGTAAAATAGTAGTTTTGGGTACTACAGAAAAGAGTTCTTTTTTTTGAGCCTTTGGACAGCTCTATTTTAGTTTACAAGACTAAGGTTTTTTTATAAACTACAAAGGCATTAATGATATTCTATGTGGAGGGTAGTATTGGATTAGGCTTGATTGTAGGAAGGCTTAGGTTTGTTTTGAATTATGGGCATTTATTAAATAGTCTCCTAAGTTTAGAGTTTTTAACTTTAATAATTTATTGGCTGCTGGGAATTAGTAGGGGCCAGACAGGAAAAGATATTTTTTTTTTACTTTTTTACTTAGTAATAGTGGTTTGTGAGGGAGTTTTGGGTCTTTCTGTGCTTATTAGGAGGGTGTACAGGCATGGACTAGACTACATAAAAAATTATAACAGATTAAGATGTTAAGGGTGGTTTTAGGGGTGTTTAGGGCGATAGTGGTAAGGAGGGTCTGGGGTGAAAGATTACTTTGGGTACTATTTATAAGAGGGGTGGTGGTAATAAGGAGAAGAGATGGGTTAGTTTGAAAAGTGGGTTTAAGAGGTGAGCTAGATTATGTAAGTTGGGGTCTTAGTTTGCTTAGGGTTTGAGTGGTTTTCTTAGCTGTTTTAGGAAGCAAGACTATTAAAAAAACAAGCAGTTTACGCGGGACTTTTATAAGCTTGTCTATAAGGTTATTGGGCATATTTTTATTAAGATTCTACGTATCAGATTTTATATTTTTTTATCTTGGGTTCGAGGGTTGTTTGGTCCCTATTTTTTTTATGGTTTTAGGTTGAGGGTATCAGCCTGAGCGTTCGCAGGCTGGTATCTATATATTGTTTTATACTTTGTTTGGGTCGTTGCCTCTTTTCTTTCTTATTATAAGGCTATGTAGAAAAAGAAGGGGGTATATATACGCCGGCAGAGAAAGAAAGGAGGTTTATTTTTATATCTTCTTAGTTGGTGCATTTTTAGTCAAATTTCCTATATACTCCGTACATTTGTGATTGTTGAAGGCACACGTGGAAGCCCCAGTGGGGGGTTCGATAGTTCTAGCAGGGGTTATATTGAAGTTAGGGGGATACGGGCTAATTCGGTTTTTACCTCTTTGCCCTGTTAAGCCTGTAGTACTCAGCGAGGTTATTATATGTTTAAGAATATGAGGGGCAGTATTGTTAAGGTTAAGTTGTTTACGGCAAATAGATATAAAACTTTTAATTGCTAGTTCGTCAGTTGTCCATATGGGACTGTGTATTGTAGGTTTGCTGTCACTAAGAGATTGGGGGTTTAAAGGGGCGGTGCTAGTTATAATCGGACATGGTGTTTGTTCGTCAGGCCTTTTCTATCTAGCTAACGTAGTCTATGAACGTAGGCATAGTCGGAGTATAGCAGTTAGAAAAGGGCTCCTCACTTTAATGCCCAGGATTAGGTTATGGTGGTTTGTGTTGTTGAGCGTTAATATAGCTGCTCCCCCCAGCCTAAATTTATTAGGTGAGGTTTTATTAATTAGGACCCTAGTTAGTTGAAGAAGGTACCTGATTGGGGTGGTAGGGCTTGTTTCTTTTTTTAGGGCGGCGTATAGGCTGTACCTCTTTTCGTTAAGACAACATGGTGTTTATTTAGGCAGAAAAAGAGGGTTCCATAGAGGGTGTATGTTAGAGTATTTAGTTTGTGTCAGGCATTGAGCTCCCTTAAATGCTTTTATTGTGTGTGTAGCATGGTTAGTGTGCTAGGATAGTTTATTAAAATATTACATTGTGGTTGTAAAGATATATTTGTATTTTTAGCAATTAGAGTTGGGTTTAAACTTTTTAGGGCTATAAGTTCAGGTCTTCTTATTCTAAGAGCGGTGAGGTTCACTGGTGGTGTGGCTAGAGTAGCGTATAGTTACAGGTTAATTCTTGAATGAGAGGTCTTAAGGCTGGGCTCGTCTTTAATTAGTATAAGGTTAGTGTTTGACTGGATATCCCTTATTTTTTTAGGCAGAGTCTGTTTAATTTCGGGGGCGGTCATAAAATATTCCGCGTATTATATAGAGGGGGAGGTAAATTTTCTCCGGTTTAGACTTATTTTAATTATATTTGTAGTGTCGATATGGCTGTTAATTATTTGCCCTAATATAGTTAGATTACTACTTGGTTGGGACGGGCTGGGCCTTACCTCCTATGCATTAGTTATTTACTACCAAAATGAGCTTTCCTGCAATGCAGGAATGTTGACAGTTCTAAGAAATCGGGTAGGGGATGTAGCTATTTTGTTAAGGATTGCGTTGATGTTTAGAGAAGGGAGATGAGATTTTTATAATGTAGTTTGTAGACTAGACAGAGGGTTGGTTTTTTTAGTGATTTTAGCAGGGTTCACTAAAAGGGCTCAAATACCTTTTTCAGCTTGGCTACCTGCAGCTATAGCCGCTCCTACCCCAGTTAGGGCCCTTGTTCACTCTTCTACACTTGTTACTGCTGGGGTGTACTTGTTAATTCGGTTTAGGGAGGTTATTCAGAAAAGAGAGTTAGGGTGGGTGCTGTTGGGGGTATCGTCTTTGACTATATTTATAGCTGGGTTGGGGGCAGTTTTTGAAAGGGACTTAAAGAAAGTAGTGGCGTTATCAACTTTGAGTCAACTTGGCCTAATAGTTATAATTTTAGGAGGGGGCATAAAAGAGCTTGCTTTTTTTCATTTGATTACACATGCTATGTTTAAGTCTAGGTTATTTATGTGTGTCGGGTTTATAATTCATAGCTCTCGTAGGGCCCAGGACGGCCGTCAGATAAGTAGGTTTGGGTTAAGCAGCCCTAGGCTGGGGGTTATACTTGGAGCAACAAATTTAGCTTTATGTGGGTTTCCTTTTTTAGCTGGATTTTACTCAAAAGACGCTGTCTTAGAGTACGCACAGTTAAGAAATATAAATATAAGTTTTATCTGTTTAATTATAGCTGGCACAAGTTTAACTGTAGCGTATAGGTTCCGGGTGTTGTACTTAAGCGTGTCGGGGGCAAGTGTTATAAGGAGAGTTAGAAGGGTAAGAGACCTTAATGCTACAGTTGTAAAGTCGGTGGCAGGTTTGTTTATGGCTAGGCTACTCAGGGGCTTCTTGATGTATTGGGTAGTACTGCCTGTTGAGACCCCTAGGTATCTTAGGGGGGCACAAAAGTATGCTATTGCTTTAGTAAGGCTAGTAGGGGGCGCCAGGGCGTATAGAGTTATGCAGTTAAAAGGTGTTAGTCCCGCTAAGGGGGTTAAGATGGCCGAGTTGGGTATAAGAAGCATGTGGTTTTTAAGTGTGTTAAGCAGGAAAGTACCTGTACGATGGCCTGTAGTGGCAGGGTTAACGGGTGTTAAGGTAGTGGATAGAGGGTGATTTGAGTACTATGGGGGTCAAGGAGGGCAGGCTCTGAGGGTTAGGTTAAGAAGTGTCTTTCAGCAGGGGCAGGTTAGGCTGGTAGTAAAGGGGTTTATAATTACTGGCTTTTTAAGATTCGGTGTTTTATTATTAATAGCTTAGATTTAGATAGCTTAGATAGAGCGTTTCATTGAAGCTGAAAAGGGGAGCTGTCTCTGGATAAAACAGGGCTTTTGCCGTTATTTGGGCCGAAGCCAAATGTAGTAGTTACTTCAGTTTTTAAGCAAAAAGCTAGCTTAGTCTTGAAAGGACTATATGTTATATACACCTTAAAAACGACTAGGGGAGACCAATTAAATCAGTAACAGTGATTAGCCTCTTTTTGGCTTTAGCCAATATTAAGTGTAGCAAGGTGCTATTTAAAGATTAGAAGTCTTTTTTACACTCAGGGGTAGACGTTAGTTCTGTTTAAGTGCAAGTTAACCGTTCCTATAAACTACAACCCTAGCTGGCTCACGCAAGAGCACCTTGGTTTCACTCATGGACAAGTCCTAAGATTAAGACTAAAGCTAGTGCCCTAGCTGTCAAGGTAATTATGAGTGGGTCTGAGTAAGGGGTTAAAAATCCAAGAGGAAGCAATAGGGTAATTTCGACATCAAAAATCAGAAATAAAATAGTAATTATAAAAAAGCGCAAGGAAAAAGGAGCCCGTGCTTTTTTATTCGAGTCAAACCCGCACTCAAAGGATGTCAGCTTTTCTCGATCAAGTATTGATTTTTTTCCTGCGGTTAAAGCTAGTCTGGCCAGTAGGACAGAAATAAATAATGAGACTATAAGTGTTAGTGCGATAATTGGCATGGCTAGGACCCTCACCAGTAGATGGAGGCGTATAAAAAAAGCCAAACCACGTCGACAAAATGTCAGTATCAGATAGCTGCTTCTAAACCAACATGGTGGTTATTTGAAAAGTGTGCACTTGTAGTACGCACTTGACAAATAGCTAAAAAAGTAGTTCCAATAATTACATGTAGGCCATGAAAGCCTGTCGCGACGAAGAAAGTAGCCCCGTAAATAGAGTCCGCTATAGTAAAGGGGGCCTCTACGTACTCTATTGCCTGTAAAGCAGTAAAATACAAGCCTAGCGCTACGGTTAAGGCTAGACCCCTGACGGTAGTTGTGTGAAGATTTTCTGTAATAGCATGGTGGGCTCAGGTGACAGTTACTCCAGAGGCCAAAAGAATAGCAGTGTTTAAAAGAGGTGTTTGGAATGGGTTGAAAGGGCAGACATAAGTAGGCGGTCAGGTACCTCCTAGCTCTATTACTGGGTTTAGTCTACTGTGGAAAAAAGCCCAAAAGAAAGAGAAGAAAAAAAGGACCTCTGAAACAATAAATAGCAGTATACCCACTCGTAGGCCTGTAGAAACTTTTAGTGTGTGTAGGCCTTGGAGCGCCCCTTCTCGTGAGACGTCTCGTCACCACTGTACTCTAACTAAAATTAGAGCTAGTAAAGCAATTAAAAGAAGGTAGGGTGTAAAGTGGTGGAACCACTTTACAAGCCCTGTAGTTAGTAATATAGCTCTTAAGGAAGCTGTAATAGGTCAGGGACTTTTCTCGACTAAGTGGTAAGGGTGGTTCGAAGTTGTCATTATCTAGTGAATTCAGCTGCGTATAGGGTCACTAGAACACTAAACACGTAAGCTTGAATAAAGGCAACAGCCAATTCTAATAGGAGAAGTATCTGTTTAGCTGAAAAAATAAAAGGAGTAAGTAAAATAGAGGGTAAATCAGCAGAGTTTAAAAGAACAATAAGGAGGTGACCTGCGACTATATTGGCGGTTAGGCGGACAGCTAGAGTTAAAGGTCGAATTAGGTTCCTAATCGTTTCGATTAAGACCATGAAGGGTATTAAAAATATAGGGGTTCTTTGAGGGATTAGGTGGGTTAGTAAGTTAGAGGTATTATTTAACCACCCGTAGAGTATTAAAGCTGCTCAAATAGGTAAGGCGAGGGTCGCTGTAAAAACTAGTTGTCTAGAGCCGGTAAAAATATAAGGGGCTAGCCCAAACAAGTTTCTATAGGTAATAAACCTAAATAGGCTTACAGGAAAGATCAAGAAGTAAGGCGATTTTTTAATCAAGGGCTTAAATTCTTTAAAGACATAGGTAGTGAAGACAGAGGATAAAAATTTTGGGCGGGTGGGGTAATTTCAGATAAGTAAGGGTACTAGAAGAATGAATATAAACAGAGCCACTCAATTAGAGAAGAGAAAGTTAGGGGTTGAAGGGTCAAAGATAGAAAATAAGTTAGTTATCATAGTCAGGTAGTATTAAAGTAGGGGTTTTTGTGGGCGGGTTTAGTTAAGCTTTTATTACTAGTAAAGTAAATAGTAGACTTAGTTAGGGATACAAGTAAAATAATCAAAATAAACAAGGGTAGCCATATAATAGGGGCTATTTGTGGCACTAGGAGGCACAGAGGGTTAGGTTAATGTATCAGTTTAGTGTTCTAATTGAACTAGGTCTCAAGCACTAAGAGTATAGTCTATAATAAGTTTAAAAGACTTAGACCTCATTCGGTCACTTAGTGAGTTAAAAGATAGTACTCAGGTCAAGAAGGTTTTTATAGGTAAGGCTTCAATTTTAATTGGCATAAATCTATGGTTTGAGCCACAAATTTCTCTACATTGGCCATAAAAAATACCTGAGCGCTTGATTGAAAATATTATTTGGTTTAGGCGGCCAGGAACGGCGTCGGCCTTTAAGCCTAAGGTTGGTATTGCTCATGCGTGGATAACATCAGCCCTAGTAGCGATTAACCGAATCTGGGTATTAGTAGGCAGGGCGATTCTATTGTCTACCTCTAGTAAGCGATTTTGGTAAGGGGTTAAATCTAAAGTTGGGGTCATGTAAGAGTCAAATTCTACACCAGAAAAATCTGAATACTCATAAGACCAGTATCACTGGTGTCCAATTGCTTTGAGTGTTACACTAGGGGAGAAGGGATCGTCGAGAATGTAGAGAGCTTGTAGGGACGGTAGTGCGATCAGAAGAAGGATAGCGACAGGGCAAGCGGTTCAGATAATTTCTACGAGTTGGTGTTGCATTAAGAAACGGTCTGTAAGAGTGTAGGAGGAAATAAAAACTATATTGAGGGTTACTATGATTGTAATTAAAGTTATGATAGCTATAGTAAAGTCATGAAATAAAGTTAATTGCTCTATTGAAGGGGAGGCCCTGTCTTGTAGGGATAGTATATGTCAAGTAGGCAATATCTGAGGGCTTGGCCTTGTGTAGTCTTTAAAGCTACTGCATAAAATCTGCCACTCTGATACGAAGTTAGGATAGGGGTGTCGTTGTAACTATGGTCAGCAGGGGGGTAAGGATGGTGTCACTCTAAAGCTGAGGGCAAGCTTAAAGAAAATAGAGCGGACCGCTTAGAAACAAAAGCTTCTATAATTATTATAATAAATACTATCATAGCTAGCACGGAAATGCAGGAGCCTAAGGAAGATACTATGTTTCAGGCTGTAAAGAAGTCGGGGTAGTCTGAGTATCGACGTGGCATACCCGTTAAACCTAGAAAGTGCTGGGGGAAAAAAGTAAGGTTGACCCCTACGAATATAGTATAAAAGTGGATCTTTGCTAAAAGGGGGTGGGCGGTTACACCTGTAAATAACGGAAATCAGTAGGCAAATCCAGCAAAGATACCAAAGACAGCTCCCATAGATAATACATAGTGAAAGTGAGCTACGACATAGTAGGTGTCATGTAGAACAATGTCGATTGAGGAGTTAGCTAGTATAACCCCTGTCAAGCCTCCGATTGAAAAAAGAAAGATAAAACCTAAGCTTCAAATTAGAGCGGGAGTGAACCTAATTTTTCCTCCTTGTAAAGTACCTAACCAGCTAAATACTTTAATCCCGGTGGGGACTGCAATAATTATTGTAGCTGACGTAAAATAGGCCCGTGTGTCTACGTCTATGCCTACTGTGAATATATGGTGGGCTCATACAATAAACCCGAGAAATCCAATGGCTAGCATAGCATAAATTATACCTAAAGAGCCAAATGTTTCTTTTTTACCTGATTCTTGCCTAACGACATGAGAGATTATTCCAAAAGCAGGGAGAATAAGAATATACACCTCGGGGTGACCAAAAAATCAAAATAGATGTTGGTAGAGAATAGGGTCCCCTCCTCCCCTTGGGTCAAAAAAAGAGGTGTTTAGATTTCGGTCTGTAAGTAGTATGGTAATAGCTCCGGCTAGCACTGGTAAGGACAAAAGGAGTAGGATTGTAGTGATAAGAATAGATCAAACAAACAGGGGTATCTGGTCTATTCTTATACCTGGCCTGCGTATATTGATAATAGTGGAGATAAAATTTACAGCCCCCAAAATAGAGGAGGCACCTGCTAGATGAAGAGAAAAAATAGCCAGGTCTACTGCGCTCCCTCTATGTGCTATTATACTAGCTAAGGGAGGGTATACTGTTCAACCTGTGCCCACTCCTCTTTCAACAAGACCTCTGGCTGTAAGAAGAGTAAGAGAGGGAGGTAGTAATCAAAATCTTATGTTGTTTATACGAGGGAAAGCCATATCAGGTCTACCAAGTATTAAAGGAACTAGTCAATTACCAAATCCGCCGATTATAATCGGTATTACTATAAAAAAAATTATAACAAAAGCATGTGCGGTTACTATAACGTTGTAAAGCTGGTCATCTCCAATTAAGTTACCTGGGGCGCTCAGCTCAGTCCGGATAATTACTCTTATAGAAGTGCCGACTATTCTAGCTCAGGCCCCTAAGATAAAATACAAGGTGCCAATATCCTTATGGTTAGTAGAAAATAGCCAGTGGTTGATAAT